CTAATAATAAACCAAAATCCCCTACACGATTAGTTACAAAAGCTTTTTGACAAGCACTTGCTGCAATTGGTCGTGTGGACCAAAACCCTATTAATAAATAGGAACACATTCCCACTAGTTCCCAAAAAATATGAATTTGTATCAAATTGGAACTAGTAACTAATCCCAACATAGAAGTATTGAAAAAACTCATATAAGCAAAAAATCTCAGATATCCTTGATCATGAGACATATAATTGTCACTATAAATAAGAACCATGATTCCAACAGTAGTAATTAGTATTGACATAATAGAAGTAAGTGGATCGATCAAGTGTCCAAACTCTAAGGAAAAATCATTATTGATAGTCCAAGACCATAGATATTGATAGATAAAACTTCCATTTATTTGTTGAATAGCCAGATTGGCCGAAAACCCCATAGCTATACTTAAGAGCATAACACTAGGAAAAGCCCACATACGACGAATATTTTTTGTTGCTGTCGGAATAAGTAGAAGTCCAAATCCTATTGATATAGTAACTGGAAGTGGAAGAAAAGGTATTATCCATGCATATTGATATGTATGTTCCATAAGAAAACAAATTGCATTTTTTTCTTATAATTTATAATTATTTCCGACTCACCAATTCTTATCTCTTTCAAAAGAAAAAATACAATGATAAGAAAAATCAACAAAAAAAGATATGAAAAACTCAAATATTTGAATTTTTCATTATTCTTATTTTTTCTCAGCTTCGGCTATTTGAAATATTCAAAAATTGACAATTGGTTGATCAAATGATATGAGCAAATAGCTCAGTAAAGGCTATTATCCAACTAAAAAAAGATATATATATTAAGTTAAGATATATATATTAAGGATATAGAATATGAGATTTTTAATCATTCTACTAGATTCAGGTGATTTATAATTACAATTACATAGTATAGCAAGGAAAAATAATTACACCAAAAAGGGTACTTGATTCGAATCGAATATTGAAGCTAATCATCCATATTTGTTGAATAAAAAAAGGAACTAGTTATTCTAGTTCATTTTTACAGTGATTTTTTAACTTATCGTGAAACTGATTGATTGGATTTGTTTTTCAATACAATAAGGATACGTTTATCGGAAATGTTATAATACTCCTTATTTCGTATAGAACTGAACTAAAAAATAACTAAAATAAAAAATAACTAAGATCACCCGTATCCAGTAACGGAATGTTTTGTTTAACACTAGTTCTAATTGGAATTAAAATTATAAACATAAACCATAAACATAGTACTCTAAAGTACTCTAAAATTCAATTTAAATAATTAAAAGAATTAAATTCCTTTTCCCATTTTCCCTTCCTTTCTTCTATTTTTTTATCCCTACTGTTATATATGTAAATGATGCACACGTGTATATATATATACATATAACAAGTATCTAACAAATATCCATATATTTGTATATTTATTGTTTTGTATATTTGTATGTTTTATAGATGTTTTGTTATTTTTTTTTAATGTATGTTTAAAAATTTAAAATATGTTTAAAAAAACTATTATCCACGACATAAGTTAAGTATAAATAATAAGCATTATAAGTCTATAATGACTAAAAAGAACAATCTATATCCATTTTGAATAATACATTTGAATAATACATGTCTTTCACATACAACAATAAAAATTAGTAATTTGAATGGCAGTTCCAAAAAAACGTACTTCTATGTCAAAAAAACGTATTCGTAGAAATATTTGGAAGAAAAAAGGATATTTAGCTGCAGTAAAAGCTTTTTCTTTAGCAAAATCGATTTCCACCGGACACTCAAAAAGTTTTTTTTGTGCGACAAAGAAATAATAAAGTCTTGGAATAATCTCAATTGACATAGCTCAAAGAGTTTCAAATTTTTTAAGATGAGTGATTCACATTAACTAATGTATTGATGTATTGATGTATTGAACTCTTCAATAGCAATATTATCTCCAAGATCAATATTAGTTAGAGGTGGCTGTTGTAGTATGGAGAATAAGAGTTTTTTGGTATACTGGGTTTTAAGTATTATAATTAACTTCTCGCAATAGAAAAATCTTATTCTATTTTTCTATTGTGAGAAGTAAAATTGCGATAGAGGTTGAAACTCTTTTATTTTATTATATGCCTATCCAAAACCTTAATTAGTTTGGTAAGTTTTATAATAAATTGTAAATTATATACACAAAAAGATACACAAAGAGGATTTTAATGTTTAACTAAGATATAAAAATCGTTAGAAAAATGAAAAATTCTTTGGATTTAGTGATGAAATTGTGATACATAGGAAATCCTAGTCATTTGATTTTGTTCATTGAGAAAATGAATCTTTTTCGTTTTCAATCAATGAAATCCTATAAATAAAAAAAAAACGAATTATCAAAAAAAAGAAAAAATTTTTAGTTATATACCTCGACAGAGAACAAAACTCCAATAGTTTCGGGAAAAATTAGCTTATAGTATGTGAAAGCTGATTGTTAAAACTGAACCTACAACGATACTAACTAAGGATTTTTTATTGAAGATTCAAATATTAATTTAAACGAGTGTTCATTCATCGATTCTAATTCTAATATTTCCTAAACTATATTGAATTGCATCCTTGATTCTCGACGATTGAACATGAATTGACTATTATTATTTCAAGTAAGCCGCCATGGTGAAATCGGTAGACACGCTGCTCTTAGGAAGCAGTGCTAGAGCATCTCGGTTCGAGTCCGAGTGGCGGCATCTTCTAAAAGAGACACAAAGGATCCTATAATGTATTAAATTCCCGATTTCAATTCTGTAATGGTAACCCTTTTATGTTATGATATTTTCGATTTTAGAGCATATATTAATTCATATATCTTTTTCGATCATTTCAATTGTGATTACGATTCATTTGATGACCTTATTAGTCCACCAAATCGTAGGATTACGTGATTCGTCGGAAAAAGGAATGATAGCTACTTTTTTCTCTATAATAGGATTATTAATTTCTCGTTGGATTTCTTCAGGACATTTTCCGTTAAGTAATTTATACGAGTCATTAATCTTCCTTTCATGTAGTTTCTTTTTTATTCATATAATTCCCAAGATAAGGAACCATAAAAATGATTTAAACACAATAACCACACCAAGTACCATTTTTACTCAGGGCTTCGCCACGTCGGGTCTTTCAACTGAAATGCATCAATCCGAAATATTAGTACCTGCTCTACAATCTCAGTGGTTAATGATGCACGTGACTATGATGTTATTGAGCTATGCGGCTCTTTTATGCGGATCGTTATTATCAGTCGCTCTTCTAGTCATTACATTTCGAAAAAACATCAATATTTTTACGAAAAGTAAGAATTTCCTAATTAAGTCATTTTTCTTTGGTAAGAATAAATACTTGAATGAAAAAAGAAGTGTTTTAAAAAACACTTCTTTTCTTTCATTTGGAAATTATTACAAATATCAATTCACTCAACGTTTGGATTATTGGAGTTATCGTGTCATTAGTTTAGGGTTTATCTTTTTGACTATGGGCATTATTTGTGGAGCAGTATGGGCTAATGAGGCATGGGGATCTTATTGGAATTGGGACCCCAAAGAAACTTGGGCATTTATTACTTGGACTATATTCGCAATATATTCACATACTAGAACAAATCCAAGTTTTCAAGGTACAAATTCGGCACTTGTGGGTTTTATAGGATTTCTTATAATTTGGATATGCTATTTTGGAATCAATCTATTAGGAATAGGTCTACATAGTTATGGTTCATTCACATTAACATCTAATTGAATAAATTAGATGAAGAATACATAAGAATCCCATATATAACGAAAGGATGTTTGTGCGAGTTTTTGAGAACCATTTGACTGCTTGTGAGTCAAATGGTTCTCAAAAACTCGAGACACATCTCATTACAATCATTACAATTCTAATTCGCTTTATTTTTTTGCATTGTACAGCGAACGATTTTTTTAATTCAAATTTTAAATATTAAATTCAAAGAAGTCTAATATAAGACTTTCTGTTTCATTAATGAAAGACTATCTATGAAAGTAATTAGATAAGATAGCTTGTACCCTATCAACTGATAGCGAGAGAACGAAATCGGGATAAATACCAATCCCTATTACAGGTAGAAAGATAGAGATTGAAACAAATAGTTCTCGAGGTCCAGAATCCACAAAATTAGAGTTTGGAACATTGAATAGCTTGTATCCATAGAACATCTGACGTGACATAGATAATAAATAAATAGGAGTTAATATCGTTCCAATTACCATTACAAAAATAATTAGCATTTTTGGCATTAAAAAATATTTTGGACTAGTAATTAGTCCCAAAAATACTATGAATTCTGCAACAAAACCACTCATTCCCGGCAATGCAAGAGAAGCCATCGAAAAGCTACTAAACGTGGTAGCTATTTTTGGCATTGGGATAGCTATACCCCCCATTTCGTCGAGATAAACAAGACGTATTCTATCACAACTAGTTCCCGCCAAGAAAAAAAGTGCAGCACCAATAAATCCATGAGAGAGTATTTGTAAAATAGCACCGTTGAGTCCCATGTCGGTTATAGAACCAATTCCTATAATTATGAAACCCATGTGAGATACAGAGGAATAGGCTATTCTCTTTTTAAAATTGCGTTGACCGAGAGAGGTTGAAGCTGCATAGATTATTTGTATCGTTCCCACTATCACCAAAGAAGGAGAAAATATAGAATGAGCGTGGGGTAATAATTCCATATTAATCCGAATCAATCCATATGCTCCCATTTTTAATAAGATTCCAGCTAGAAGCATACATGTACTGTAATGTGCTTCTCCGTGGGTATCTGGTAACCATGTATGTAGGGGTAGAATCGGCGATTTGACAGCATAAGCAATAAGGAAGCCAAAATACAATATTAGTTCCAATGCCACAGGATATGATTGATTAGCTAATCTTTCAAAATCCAATGTCGGTTGATTGGAACCATATAAACCCATACCTAGAACTCCTATTAAGAGAAAAATGGAACCTCCTGCAGTGTACAAAATAAACTTTGTAGCCGAATAGAGACGTTTCTTTCCTCCCCACATGGATAAAAGTAAGTAAACAGGAATTAATTCTAACTCCCACATGATGAAAAAAAGTAAAAGGTCTCGGGAAGAAAACAATCCTATTTGGCCGCTGTACATTGCTAGCATCAAAAAATAGAACAATCGTGAATTGCGAGTAATTGGCCAAGCCGCTAAAGTAGCTAAAGTAGTGATAAATCCTGTCAGTAAAACGGGTCCTATGGAAAGTCCGTCGATTCCCAGTCTCCAGTGAAAATCAAAAATATCTATCCATTTAGAATCTTCCTCCAATTGGATTAATGGGTCGTCCAATTGGAAATGATAACAGAATGCATAAGTCATTAGAAGGAGTTCTAGTATACATATATATATAGTATACCACCTAAACATCTTATTCCCTCTATGAGGAAGAAAGAAAATTGAAGAACCCGCGAATATCGGAAAAACAACAAGTATTGTTAACCAAGGAAAATCACTCGTGATAAAGACAAGATACGTTTTGACCAGAGAAACCCGTGCTCGGAATAATCTATTTTATCGAGTACGGGCTTTTGTCGGTAAAGAGGAATCAAATGATTCAAGTGAAGTTTTTTGTAACATATCAATAAGATAGACCCATGCTGCGAGTTGTTTCATTCGATAAATAAACACGGACACTCAAAAAATCTGTTGGGCAGGCGGATTCACATCTCTTACAACCTACACAGTCCTCGGTTCGGGGTGCAGAAGCAATTTGCTTAGCTTTACATCCGTCCCAAGGTATCATTTCCAATACATCTGTGGGGCAGGCTCGTACACATTGAGTACACCCTATACATGTATCATAAATTTTGACTGAATGTGACATTGGATCTATAAATTCTAATTTTGAACATAAAAAATTTTCGGTCTGGTAAAATTACTGGTAAAATTAGTAGTAAATGAATCATACATATATTAGGACACCAGACGAAGCAGTGGTTTATCAATCAAAATTTTAAGAATCAATATCTTTTTAAATCTGTTCATTAGAAAAGGCCAAGAGACTTTAATTTCCCTTTCAACAACTATGCTTCGAGTTGTACATACGAATTCAAATTGGCAAATAAATCAATAACTATTTCAATATGAATATAATAAAAATTTCATTATAACATTCTAAATAGAATCTAGTTAATTTAACTTTACTATAATAAAATAAACTAATTCTAATATAGAATATACAGAATAATAAACTAATATAGAATACATTCTATTTTCTATTATGTTATGTGTCTTCTAATTAATGATCATGACTAATTATTCAACAAATTTGATTGATTGATACGAGTTGATTTTCTGTTACGATGGATGGACGAAACAATAGCTAGTCCAATAGCTGCTTCAGCAGCGGCAATGGCTATAACAAAGATTGAGAAAATGTTGCCTTTTAATTGGCGACTATCAAATAGATCAGAAAATGTTACGAGATTGACATTAACCGAATTTAGTATAAGTTCAAGACACATAAGTGCTCTAACCATGTTTCGACTTGTGATCAATCCATAGATACCGATAGAAAATAAATAGACACTCAAAAAAAGTACATGCTCAAACATCATTGACTAACTCCTTATCAATCTCGATTCATTTCAATATGAACAACAATTCAACGGATTCAATCGGTTAGAATAGAACAATTACAGCAAAAAAGAAGGTATTGGCACTAGAAAGATTTAACTAGAAACCTTAACTTAAACCTTTCCATTTTTTTATTCATTTATTCTATATATAGTTTAGAATTTCGAATTAATTCGAATTATTTATTATTGACGAGCCATAGTAATTGCACCTATCAGGGAAACTAAAAGAATTATAGAAATTAGTTCAAACGGAAGATAAAAATCAGCTGATAAATGAATTCCAATTTGTTGAACGTTACTTATTAGGCCCTGTTCCATAATCTGATTTGATCTTGTAGTCCAAACAATTCCGTACCATGACGTATCTGGGATAGTAGTAATTAGTGAAAAAAGAATACTTGTACAAACCAGCAAAGTAACCCCATCTCCAATGGTCCAAAGATAGGAAGAATTGGAATGTTCTGAACCATTCATGAACATTACAGCAAATATGATTAAGACATTTATGGCTCCTACATAAATAAGGAGCTGTGCGGCAGCTACAAAATAGGAATTAGATGGAATATAGAATAAGGATATACAAACAAGAACCAATCCCAACGAAAAGGCAGAATAAATTGGATTGGTAAGTAATACTACTCCCAGACCCCCTAATACAAGAACTGATCCCAGAAATACTACAAGAATATCATGTATTGGTCCAGGTAAATCCATTATATTTTATATAATAATATAAAAAAAGTCGAAATAGTTCATTTCATAACCTTACTGAATGGTCCAGGAAAGGAAAAGGGGGTTACCCCCTTTTCCTTTCTTGTACGTTCTTAATTGAACTAAATCTTAATATCGATTTTCATATCTATTAATTATATATAGATAAAGTATATATGGATAAAGTGTCCCAATCCTAGTTTTTTATGCGAAAGAAAAAAGAGTGGTTAGAATTGTATATTTCGAAATCATAACGAAAAAAGGATTCTCGGTTTAAATCAAACATTAATTTCCAACAATCAATAATTAGTTAGTATTTTTAGTTACTGACTAACCAAAATAAAAAAGTTTGCATCTTTTATATCAAAACAAAATCTTAATTCTTAATATTAATAATTAATAATTGGTAATTGTTTTTGAATTAAAAGATTTATCTTTGTCTATTTTGATTTGAGTCGAATTCCTAACTGTTTGAATTGTGTAATCTTCAATTACTGACATTGGTAACCGACTCAAAGCAATTTGATTATAATTCAATTCGTGACGATCATAAGTAGAAAGTTCATATTCTTCAGTCATTGATAAACAGTTTGTTGGACAATACTCGACACAGTTACCACAAAATATACATACCCCGAAATCAATACTATAATTAAGCAATTGTTTCCTTTTAATATCTCTTTCAAATCTCCAATGAACAACAGGTAGATCTATTGGGCATACACGAACACATACTTCACAAGCAATACATTTATCAAATTCAAAGTGGATCCGACCACGGAAACGCTCTGATGTGATCGATTTTTCATAAGGATATTGAATAGTTACAGGTAAACGATTTGTATGGGATAAGGTAATTATGAAACTTTGACCAATGTACCTTGCAGCTCGTATTGTTTGTTGACCATAATTCATGAATCCAGTTACCATAGGAAACATATTATAGATATCCATTAATAAATAAATTGATGTTTCTTTCTCTTGTTTGAAAGAGGTTATGAATCCAGAATATTGCTATCATATTCTGTTATTTACATTACAATGAACCAAGTTGGGAAGAAGTTGTCAATAATAGATTACCTAGAGAAATAGGTAAAAGAAATTTCCATCCAAGATTTAATAGCTGGTCCATTCTCATCCTAGGTAAAGTCCATCTTGTTATGATAGGAATGAACATAAACAAAAAAGCTTTAGCTAATGTAATAAAAATACCAATTGTCATTCCGAAGACTCCAGCTTTTTTGTTTATTCCTAAAAGTTCAGGAATGGATATGTCCAGAATAGAGAAATTCCACCCACCTAAGTAAAGAACTGTTGCAAATAATGAAGAAACTAAGAGGTTTAGGTAAGAAGCAAGATAAAATAAACCGTATTTAATACCTGAATATTCGGTTTGATAACCTGCTACTAATTCTTCTTCTGCTTCTGGTAAATCAAAGGGCAATCTCTCGCATTCGGCTAGAGAAGAAATTAGAAAAACTATAAACCCTATAGGCTGACGCCAGAGATTCCACCCCCAAAAACCATATTTTGATTGTGCTTCAACTATATCAACTGTACTTGAACTGTTAGATAATCATAGTCGATAATAACATCATTGTTCCCATCGCTATTCCAAAACCGTACATGAGACCTCAGCTTCATACGGCTCCTCTATGGTCACAAATACAAATAAATATAAATGTAAGGACTCGTTCGGTATTATCACTATCTTTGGATGGATAGATAGAATAAAGATACATCTGAGAGTCCCAAATTAGACCCATGGAATTCCGTCCGATAGAATAATAAAAAATCGCTTCCGAATTCATCTCATCCTTTATAACGAAAATTTCTCTTTTTCTTTTTTAGGTAATAACTTAATTTTTATTTTTCAATAGAATACTCGTTATATCAACTTATATTAGGCATTAGCTCATGAATCATGATAAGAATTCTATATATTACGGATACAGATGTAGTAAAAAAGAATAAAGAAAGATCTTTTTTTATTATTCATTTGATTATGGCAGTCCATTTCTTTTGTTCCTGTTCTTCTGTCTTATAAGAGGATACTTTGAAAAAAAAAAAAACAAAGGATTAATTCGTTCTTGATAGTCATTTCTTTAATCAGTGAATAGAAGCATACTCTAGATCGGAATCTTAGGGAAGTACTGCTTGATCATTTCTACCAATTTCAAGCCCTTATTACGATTCGTTTTTTGCATAAATACCTCTTTTTTTGATACTTTACATTATTTCCATTACTAATCCTTTGTGTAGCTTGGTCTTACTAACCGTCCACTGATTTTTGATTGATCCCTGGTATGGTAATACATACAAGAAAGTAGTAGAAATTCCATACAGTTGATCTTTTGTACCCGCTTCAAGATATGATAACTAATCAAAGAATCTCAATCTTGGGGTAAACAATTTACATTGCTTATGTTTACTTCAACTTTATTCTTGTACTATAGATAATGAGATTTTATCTTCTTACTGCAAATTTATAAGCAGTTTTAGTTCACTCATATAACTATCCCATTTAACTCATTGACTCGAATGATGAATAAAAAAAATCAACTATTCAATACATTCAACCTATTTCCTTTATTTCTAGGAGAGAGGTAAAAGTTCATGTTCCAACGAATCACACGTAGAGATATTGATAACACACATAGAGTTAACGGTATTTCATAACTAATAGATTGAGCAGCAGCTCGTAAACCACCTGAAAAGGAATATTTATTATTCGATCCATATCCTGACATAAGAAGTCCAATAGGAGCAATACTTAAAACGGCAATCCATAAAGAAAGACCTATACTGAGGTCGGCTAAAACAAGGCGATACCCAAAAGGAATTACTAAATAACTTAGTAGAATTGATATGAACGCTATAGGCGGTCCGACACTAAACAAACGAATATCTCCTCTAGATGGGAGGAGGTCCTCTTTAAAAAGTAGTTTAGTACCATCTGCAAGAGCTTGAAGAATTCCCAACGGACCCGTATATTCAGGCCCAATTCGTTGTTGTATCGCCGCGGATATTTCTCTTTCTAACCACACAATTACTAGTACCCCTATTGTGATTCCCAATATAAGGGTCAAAATGGGTACAAACATCCATATGAGTCCATAGACTTCTTTTAAGGATTCCGATGTAAGAAAAGAATTGATAGCTTGTACTTCTGCCGTATCAATTATCATTTTAACGATCAACCTCTCCCATAATGATATCTATACTACCTAGTATCGTCATGATATCAGCCAATTTCATTCTTTTAACTAGCTGAGGAAGAATTTGCAAATTGATGAAACCGGGTGGACGAATTTTCCATCTCCAAGGGAAAACACTATTATCTCCTACCAAATAAATTCCTAATTCTCCTTTTGGGGCTTCTACTCTCACATAAAGTTCTTGTTTCGATAATTCAAAATTGGGTGAAGGTTTTTTACTAATAAATCTATATTCAAAATCATTCCATTCGGAATTCGTTGCTCTATCAAAGCGTCGGACTTCTAAATTTTCATAGGGTCCTCCGGGAATGCCTTCTAGAGCCTGTTGAATAATTTTTATGGATTCCCGCATTTCACCGATTCGTACTAAATAACGAGCTAATGAATCTCCTTCTTTTTGCCATTGGACTTCCCAATCGAAGTCATTGTAAGACTCATAATGATCAACTTTACGAAGATCCCATTGTGTTCCAGAAGCTCGTAACATTGGTCCTGATAAACCCCAATTTATTGCTTCCTCTCCACCAATGATGCCTACTCCCTCAACTCGTTCCAAAAAAATGGGATTCCTCGTAATAAGTTTTTGATATTCACCAACTCCTGTTAAAGAATAATCACAGAAATCAAAACATCTATCTATCCATCCATGAGGTAGATCAGCAGCTACTCCTCCGACGCGGAAATAATTATGCATCATTCGCATACCTGTGGCGTCTTCGAATAGATCATATAGCAATTCTCTCTCCCTGAAAATATAGAAAAAGGGCGTTTGTGCACCGATATCCGCCATAAAAGGTCCGAGCCATAACAAATGAGAAGCTATACGGCTCAGCTCCAGCATAATTACTCTGATATAGCTGGCTCTTTGAGGTACTTGAACATTTTCCAATTGTTCTGGTGCATTTACCGTTATTGCCTCTGTGAACATAGTAGCTAAATAATCCCAACGTGTTACATAAGGCAGATATTGTATAGTTGTTCGGTTTTCCGCTATTTTTTCCATTCCTCTGTGTAAATAGCCCAATATAGGTTCACAGTCAATAACATCTTCACCATCGAGAGTAACGATCAGCCGAAGAACACCGTGCATTGATGGGTGGTGAGGACCCATATTTACTATCATGAAATCTTTTCTTGTAGTTGGTACAGTCATATTTTTTCTTCCTTAATTCATTATTCCATGAATTCCTTAAAACGAGGCTCATCAACTCAAAATGAAAAATCTAATAATTACTAAAAAAAAATTCAACTGACTAAATTAACGAGTTTTTGGCTCCCGAATATCCAACTGACCAATTAATTTCTTATAACGTACTCTATTTTTCTTTGACAAATAAGCCAGTAGACGTTGACGTTTTCCCAAAATTTTTCGTAAACCTCTTTGCGATAAAAAATCTCTTTTGTGCAACTCCAAATGTGAAGTAAGTCTCCGTATCTTATTGGTGAAAGTGAATACTTGAAATTCAACAGAACCCCTGTTTTCTTCTTTTTTTTCTTTTGGAATAATTGAGATGAATGAATTTTTGACCATAAAAAAATTTTTCTATCTTTTTTCTTTCTTTTGCATGGATTTTGCCGATCAGGAAAAATAAAAAAAAAGACTCTGTTAATTTATTTATAGATCCAATTGAATTGATGAATTGATATGATACACCATTAAATCCGTATCATGTATCAGAAAATGTAATAGAACGTATGGGTTATACTTTTATCTACTATCTACTGACTACTGAAAATGTCACGCGATATAAATATATAAGAAAAATAGACTATTTACTCATTCTGAATCGTGGATACATATGTATTCTTGACATACTGAAACGACTACCATTATTAGTATCAAACCAATAACGATTCATACAAGCTAAATCTTCTAATCGGTAATTAGGCCAAAGAAAGAATTTGCATTTAATGAATTTATTTGCATCTGCATTAAGATGCTTGTCCTCAGTCAAGGATTGCCCATAGTTTCTTATGTTGCTTTCATTGCAAAATGCTAGATTTCTATCTACAACATCCCAATTACGGGAATTGAAACAAATTAGAATTCTCAATTCTCTACGGCGTATAGGAGATAGAATATTTTCAGGAACAAAGAAATCATAATGATTTTTGTCTCCATTCACAACCATATTTCCATGTCGTACAATGAGTTTATCAAAATTATTCTTATCAACATAGCTTTTTTTTATGCATTTTCTATTAGTTTGGTGTTTACTCTTATTAACCAATGAAATACCTATGGTTTGATATATATCAAATTTTGCTTCCCTTTTTATAGATAGATGAATCGGTTCAATAATCAACATTCCCTTTTTTATCAATTCTGTAAGAGCTAGATCCTTCTGAATCAACATTACATCCAGATACATCTCTCCTCTTTGAATTGAGGATATAGCAATTTCCCTTGGATTTATCAGTCTAAGTAGGAAACAATATACCTTGATATTATCGAGCATTCTTTGATTCAAGGAGTCATCCCATCTTAATTGAAAAAGGAAATATTTTTTCAGGAAGAAATCTAGTTCTGCTTCCTTGTTGTTCTTGAATTGTTTTTTCTTTTTACCTTTTTTAATTTTAATGCCAGATCTTGCGTAATCTTCTTCAATATCTTTTTTTTTTTTTTTTCGTATATCTGATCCAATATTTCCTTCGACCTGTTGTTCGTTTTTTTCTTGTGTGGAATTTTCGAATTTCAGATATTCTTTTTGATTCGATGATATCTGAAAATTCTTTTTTTGATTTACGTTGATGTTTTTATTTTGACTAATATTTTCATAGAAAGATAAATTACAAAGAAGTAATTTGATTGGCATGATCCAAGTTTTAATCTTATATGTATCAAAAAGTAGGACAAATTCTGGGAAGAACCAAGGTTCTAGATTTAATATGGTACAATAAATCCTTTCTTTATTCATTCCCATCCAATCAAAAAAGTCTCTTTTTTGATTGGATGGGTGGATTTCTTGAGGAATCATAAGAGAAAAAATATCTTTTTTTTTCAATTTATTGATAATTTTTTTTTCAATCTTAATCTTAGTATTTTTCTTTCTTTTTTTGGTTCGAATATGTGTATTGGTCCAGGTATGAATATCTTTATTCTTTCTAGGAGAAAAATGGAGAATTCTACAATCAAAATATTTTCTATCCAGATTTTTATGCGTATCAATAATATAGCCTCCTTCTAGAAAATCACTAATCGCTATATTTACCAATACATAAAGTGATTCCTGTTCCAGTGTATTGAAATTATATGAAATTTCTTGATTCCCGTTTACTTGGAATGTTGATCCATAAATAGATGAGTCCTTTCCATCCCCATAATTCATATATTTATGTAATAAAAGATCATATCCATAGTGTTTTTTAAATTTTTCTTTTTGACTCATCAATGAATCCACTAAATAGTAATTTGGTTTCGTGTAATGAATTATTTGGTCTTTTTGTTTTTTATATGAATCCAATTTAATTGAGATTGAGTCTTTTTTTTGAATGGTACAACGTTGATTCATTCTATTTCGCCATTTTTGTGGTACTAATCGAGACCATTTGGTCTGAGATAAATTGTATTGATAATGACTCTTTAACCAGTTTTTCCATTCATTCATTCCAGACTTATGAATTTTCTTATCCCTTGATTTGCAATCAAATATTCCTTGTGTTATACAATAATCTTTTATTTTTTTCCTAAGAAAAAGATGGGTTTCGGGGTATTGAAGTACAGATCTGAAGTGATACTTGTTAAGTAATTGAGTTTGTGATAATATGTAAAATACATATGCTTGGGACAAGGAAGATAAGTCGTAATAAATATTTGAATTATTACTAATATTAATAATAGTATTAGAAAACAACTTTTTTATAGTTGAAATAAAATTCATTGTATTTTGATCTGTTTCATAAATTCCTTCTTGATTTGTTTTATCGTTGTAAATTGATTTATTGATAATTTTTTTTGTTGATTCAAAGAAAAGTTGTGCATTTTTTCCAGGAATGGTAATTATACATACCAATATATCTATATATATTTTTTCAATGAAAGTTTTCATAAAAAAATGTGATTTACGTCGGAATCGTATATTTTTTCTTTTTAATATCTGCCAAATATGTTTCTGTGATTCCGATCTTTTATCATCACAAGTATGATATCTTTTTTTCTTGTCTTTTGTGATTCGTTCTATTTGATTCCTGATTGTGATCGTCCTATCAGCAAGATTTTTCATTTTTTTTTCTATAAGTGAATAATTTGTACAATTCATAGATCCAATTCGAACGGTCGATTCGGGAATAATCTCTTTTCCATTTTCATTCGATTCATATACTTTCACTTTCTTCAATTCAAATAAAAAAGTTGGGTTTACTTTTGCAAGTTCCTTCACCATTCGTTTTATAACTAGAACTATTTTTATGACCCATCTTGTTTTTTCTTTTGAAATTTTTAGAACTAGAAAAAATTTCTTTTTCGCTTTTCGAACTTTTTTTCCGAGTTCTTTCCAAATGGGTTCAAAAAAAGAAGGTTGTTTTCGAGGAGAACCAAAGGGGAATTCCGCTTCCATTCCCCAAATTGTTAAAAAACAAAAATTGTTCTTTTTTCCTTTTTTTTTCATTGGATTTCTATGATGGGATCGTATTTTAGATCTTCGCCAAGGTTTCAGACAGAAAGGGAATAGAATCTTTATCTGAATACCGTCTGTTAACCAATTTTGGGGGAATTCTGTTTCTGATAATTGAACACCATTATAGGTGCATTTAACATGCATTTCTCTATTCCATTCCTTCAAATCCTCATACCACTCAGGGAATTGGAATAATAACATACGCCCAATATTTTTAAGTATTATCAATGAGGGCAATATAATGTATTTTCTAAAAAAAGATTGGGTTACTAACATGGAACCCCTTATTGCTTGAGCAAATATAATATTATCCCAAGTTTCGGATATTGCTATCCGTTCATTTTCCTCTTTTTTCTCCTCGTTTTTTTTCTCCCTTTCTTTTGTCTCTTCTTCCTCAAAATCGGAAATTTTTAATTCTGGTTCTCTACACAACAAATTCTGAAAAATGAGATATTTCATTTCAGAAATATCAAAAAAAGAAACCGTTTTGTCTATTCGATCCAAAAAAGGTGGAGAATGCACATTTGCTTGAAACAGTTCCAAAATAATTGTTTTACGTCTTTGAGCACGCATGGATCCTTTGATTATATCGCGACGAAAATCTGATTGTTGCGAGTAACGTATCAAAGCCACCTCTTCTGCTTGATCACTATCACTATTACTAGTACTAGTATTACTAGTATTATTAGTATTAGAACTGGTATTCTGATCGTTATCAGTATAAATTACCACGCGTTTGGCTTTTCTTGAACGAATTTCATGATCTTCCGTTGATTCCTCCTCATTTTCTTCTTCCTGTTCTTCTAAATCTAAATCGTTGGTCAATTTGTATGACCATCGAGGAACCTTTTTACTAACTTCTTCTATTCCAATAGATTCATTTTTCATTGTTGTTTGATCATTTGAATCAGTTGTAATTACATCGAATAGAAATTTCAAAGACTTTTCTTGATTTTTTGAATCAATTTTTTTTTGTTCTGTTGATAAAGAAGATTTTTCCAAATGAAAGCTGGGTATGGAATCAAAAGAAAATTTCTCAATTTCAATTGAAGATAAGAAATTATTAGTATTATTCAATAAGAATTCCCCATTAAAGGGATCCTTTTGATGTTCAAATTCTCGGAAATTTTTAGAAAGTAGCTCATGAATCTTATTTATACAAAATATTTCTGTTGAATCTTCCGTAGAAGTGATTAAACCATTCATAATTGTACGTGAATAGCATTTTTTTATTGTTCCTCGAGATGGTCCATTCAAAGAAGGATCATATGTTTTTGGCAAGCATTCTTTTTCATTCTCATCGTTGCATAATCTGGTCCTTTTTTCAAGCATATCCAGAACAAGAGATCCCTTTTCTATAGTTTTTATTCGACTTATCAATTCATTACTCAAGTTGTATTTTTTTTGTTCATTGGTATAAAACCAATAATTATACAAGTCTTGATGGGAAAATTTTTCTATCGTGTATAAAGACATTTTTTGTTCTATCATTTCAGAAAAAGTTGATAAACTAGGTGGGTATGTAAAAGAGATTATTTGTTTTCCATCACTTGGACATGTATAAAAAAAGTATTGTGACATTTGATTTTGTACAGCATTTTCAAATAGATCATTTTTTATATATCGAAATGGGCGATTCCATCGTTTATAATCGAAAAGAAAAGTCACAAGAGGTTTTTCAAAGCAGAAAAAAGTCTTTTCATTTTTCTCCTCTTTTAGTCTTCCCAATTCCCAATTATCTTGATACCTATCAAGATAAGAATCTTCGTAAACTGCTTTATAGCATGCCTCTTTAAAGAGAAAGTGCAATTTTTCTTTTTTTTTTTCCTTTCCATTCATTCGGATCTCTTTCGTTTCATGTATTTTGTCCGGATCCCCCTTTTCTTTCGAACAAAGGGAGGGGTCTTCCTCGGTTTCGTCAGGTCCCTCTTGTTCCTGTTTAGTTTCTTTCGTTTCGGAAATTGTTTCTATATCGCTTTCTTCCTCACTTTCTCCCCTTTCTTCTGTTTTTGAGGTTTCTTTGAATTTCTTAGTAACAATGGGCCATGGCATTCTGCCTAAATAGTAGACACAGGTGATAAATAAGAGAATACTAAAGATTCGAGCCATAGAATTTCTCAATTCTGACACAAGGTACTTATTAGACCGAATAGAAGGATTTTGTAGTGTCCAGAAAAATACCAATCCAACCCATTTCATGAATAAAATATGACCAATTAACCAACCAACAAAACTACTTGTTACAAATAACATCTTGTTGTTGCATCGAAACATATAAATGTTGACTAATCTGGC